CTTGATGCAAATGGCTAAAATATCTTCTGCTTTATATGATTATCAATCAAATAAAAAGTTATTTTATGTATCAATCCTTACATCTCCTACCACAGGTGGGGTGACGGCCAGCTTTGGTATGTTGGGAGATATCATTATTGCCGAACCCAATGCTTACATTGCATTTGCGGGTAAAAGAGTAATTGAACAAACATTGAATAAGACAGTACCTGAGGATTCACAAGTGGCTGAATATTTATTCCATAAGGGCTTATTCGATCCAATCGTACCACGTAATCCTTTAAAGGGCGTTCTGGGTGAGTTATTTCGGCTACATGCTTTCTTTCCTTTGAATAAAAATTAGATCGATCAAGTAGAGCCTTAGAGTCTTAATTTAATAAGAGTATTAATTTATTAAAACTTAATAAAATTTTTTATGTGTGGTGATCAAGTAGTTATTTAATTTATAGGAATCAAATATAGGAATCAAAGTAAAAATACGAAGAATGGATTTTTTCTTTGGTAACATAAGATTTAATTGTAGAAAGAATCATCCAGATCATCTTTTTATCGATATTCCTGGTTACTAACCAGGAAATCCCTATTAAAAAAAATAAAAGAGTGAATTCTTTACTTCCGTGAAATTGGTTAACAAGGTCTTGCATCTTTCTATATCTCCCAAAAATCACCCCCCACTAAAAATCCTTTTTGTTGGGTCGTATTATTATAATGAATTCTTTGAGAATTTGTAATAAATCCTTTCTTTAGTAAATTTTATAAAATTATTAAATTTATAAGACAAGAACAAGATAATAACTAATAATACGAATAATATAAAGGGTGGATTATCATACATATATTTCATGTAGAAACATGTAGAAAGATTTATAGGTCCATTTATTTACATATTTATTGGATTTTATTAATTAATATATATTTATTAAAACATATACTTATATACTCCCTATTAAGTATATATACTCACTTAGGTATACTTAGTATAATATAACAATTATATATGAATTATAATATATCTTTATAACAATATAAGGATAAAGTTAAAATATTAATATAAAACAATAAATATAACAATAAATAACAGGTACAAATATTAAATCGAGGTACCCATTCTATGATAACTCTCAACAGCTTCCCCTCAATTTTTGTGCCTTTAGTGGGCTTAGTATTTCCGGCAATTGCAATGGCTTCTTTATCTCTTTATGTTCAAAAAAACAAGATTTTTTAGATACAATAAGGACGAATCCTTTTTTTTTTCAAGACTTACTTGGATCATAACACGGATATCTATTTAGTAGAATATGGTATAACATGTGGCTTCCTTCGGTCATAAGCTCTTATGTATGTATAAACATGATATTATGGGTAAATGAATTATCACTATTTTCAAATAGATCGGGATCGGGGAGAATTTCTGAAATGTAAAGTCAATATATCTATATGTATTCGGAAATCATGTGAAAGGGATGTTACTATTTTAGTTTGGACCTAAGAAATTCGATGAATTACCCCTAAACGTTCACATCATAATAGTGCTGGTTGATGAGAGTTACTTCGGAAACAAAAAAAAGTAAAATAAAATTTATTTTTGTTATTCTCCCAATTCCAATAAAATGCAACTAGGTCTAGTTATAGTATGAGTTGGCGATCAGAACGTATATGGATAGAACTTATAGCGGGGTCCCGAAAAACAAGTAATTTCTGCTGGGCCTTTATTCTTTTTTTAGGTTCATTAGGGTTTTTATTGGTTGGAACGTCCAGTTATTTTGGTAGGAATTTTATATCTTTATTTCCTTCTCAGCAAATAATTTTTTTTCCACAAGGGATCGTGATGTCTTTCTATGGGATCGCAGGTCTTTTTATTAGCTCCTATTTGTGGTGCACAATTTCGTGGAATGTAGGTAGTGGTTATGATCGATTCGATATAAAAGAGGGCGTAGTGTGTATTTTTCGTTGGGGATTTCCTGGAAAAAATCGTCGCATATTCCTCCGATTCCTTATGAAAGACATTCAGTCCATCAGAATAGAAATTAAAGAAGGTATTTATGCTCGTCGTGTCCTTTATATGGAAATCAAAGGCCAGGGGGCCATTCCCTTGACTCGTACTGATGAGAATTTGACTCCACGAGAAATTGAGCAAAAAGCTGCTGAATTGGCCTATTTCTTGCGTGTACCAATTGAAGTATTTTGAAAAAAGGAACTGAAGAATGAATACTTTGCAAGAGAGAAAAAACTCAAGAATCCTCGTTTTTTTATATAGCATAACTTAACTGAAGTTTCTTCAGAACGCTTATTCGAACCAAAGCAAACGCTACGAAATAATTCTAAAACAAAATTGTTTGTGTCCACAATTTTTTTATGCGTATGTAAACCCACTTAACTCAATTCAGTAACAAATCTAAATACTAGATTCATCATATATTAAAACAAAACATTTCATAATAAATCATAATATAATAAAGTAAAGAATTTTTTTTTTTAGAAATATTTGATATTTTGATAGAACGGGAGTTCTTTCGTCTCGCAATCCGACTACTATTAATTTGAAGTGGGCTTTTTCTTATTCTATTTCTGTATTCTTTCTAAATTCAAGGACTAACCACTGTACTGAATCACAAAAAAAATCGGAAATAGATTCATGGGCTCGATAACTTGTAATAGAACTTATGCTTGATAGAAATATTAGTATCGTATAGAGTCGACGAACGAGGTGCGTTCAGTAAAAATTAAAAAATTCACAGACGAAAAAATGGCAAAAAAGAAAGTATTAATTTCCCTTCTATATCTTGCATCTATAGTATTTTTGCCTTGGTGGATCTCTCTCTCATTTAATAAAAGTCTGGAATCTTGGGTTACAAATTGGTGGAATACTAGGCAATCCGAAATCTTTTTGAATGATATTCAAGAAAAGAGTATTCTAAAAAAATTCATAGACTTAGAGGAACTCCTACGTTTGGACGAAATGTTAAAGGAATACCCGGAAGCACATTTACAAAAGCCTCGCATCGAAATCTACAAAGAAACGATCCAATTGATCAAGATGCACAATGAGGATCGCACGCATACAATTTTACACTTCTCGACAAATATAATCTGTTTCGTTATTCTAAGTGGTTATTCTATTATAGGTAATGAAGAACTTGCTATTCTTAACTCTTGGGTTCAAGAATTCCTATATAACTTAAGCGACACAATAAAAGCTTTTTCTATTCTTTTATTAACTGATTTATGTATAGGATTCCATTCGCCCCACGGTTGGGAACTAATGATTGGCTCTGTCTACAAAGATTTTGGATTTGCTCATAATGATCAAATTATATCCGGTCTTGTTTCTACTTTTCCAGTCATTTTAGATACAATTTTTAAATATTGGATCTTTCGTTATTTAAATCGTGTATCTCCTTCACTTGTAGTGATTTATCATTCAATGAATGACTGAAAAATGATTGAACGATCCAATTATAATATTTGTTACTTTGTGGATAAGCAAAACATTCAAAATTGTACTTATTCTTTCTACCCATCCAAGGGATTCCTTCAATATTCCAGTAAAATTATTTATATTTAAGTAAATAGCAAAATTATAGATAGGGAACTATACTAGCGACCTGCCTAATTTTATTGTATAAATTTTCGGGATCAATGATTGGACCATGCAAACTAAAAATACCTTTTCTTGGATAAAGAAAGAGATTACTCGATCCATTTCCGTATCGCTCATGATATATATAATAACCCAGGCACCCCTTTCAAATGCATATCCCATTTTTGCACAGCAGGGTTATGAAAATCCACGAGAAGCGACTGGCCGTATTGTATGTGCCAATTGCCATTTAGCTAATAAACCCGTGGATATCGAGGTTCCACAAGCGGTACTTCCTGATACTGTATTTGAAGCAGTTGTTCGAATTCCTTATGATCTGCAACTGAAACAAGTTCTTGCTAATGGTAAAAAAGGAGCTTTGAATGTAGGGGCTGTTCTTATTTTACCCGAGGGGTTTGAATTAGCCCCTCCCGATCGTATTTTGCCCGAGATAAAAGAAAAGATAGGAAATCTGTCTTTTCAGAGCTATCGCCCCACTAAAAAAAATATTCTTGTGATAGGTCCTGTTCCTGGTCAGAAATATAGTGAAATCACCTTTCCTATTCTTTCCCCGGACCCCGCTACTAAGAAAGATGTTCACTTCTTAAAATATCCCATATACGTAGGCGGGAACAGGGGAAGGGGTCAGATTTATCCCGACGGGAGCAAGAGTAACAATAATGTTTATAATGCTACAGCAGCAGGTATAGTAAGCAAAATCATACGAAAAGAAAAGGGGGGGTACGAAATAACCATAGCGAATGCATCGGATGGACGTCAAGTGGTTGATATTATCCCTCCAGGACCGGAACTTCTTGTTTCAGAGGGCGAATCCATCCAACTTGATCAACCATTAACGAGTAATCCTAATGTGGGTGGATTTGGTCAGGGGGATGCGGAAATAGTACTTCAAGATCCATTACGTGTCCAAGGTCTTTTGCTATTCTTGGCATCTGTTATTTTGGCACAAATCTTTTTGGTTCTTAAAAAGAAACAGTTTGAGAAGGTTCAATTGTCCGAAATGAATTTCTAGATCCGCGGATTTATCAACATCAAGCTCTAAAAATAAACAAATTTTTGTTGGCAATTATGTTATGTAATTATGTATAATCAAAAAAATTTTGCTTGTTTATATTCTTTCTTCTACCGGATTTCGGGAATTACTTATACCGCATTACTGGTCATAGTATATTGTGAAGAAGACTATTTGATTTTACTTAACTCTTCTTTATTTCTTTGTTTTTTCAATCCAAATTCAAACGGTATGATATAGAACGAATCAATAGTTTTATATTTGAATAGAACCAAAACAAAAGATAAATAAGCGGAGAATATAAACCAAAGTATAAATGAGAGGAACAAAGGATTTTAGGGGGGATTGTTCGTCTACTAGTCCTTGACACAAGAAACGGAATTTTCC